CCACAATTGCGGAATTTGCCCCCTGCAAATTTTTATTTGTTCGAGTATGCAAATAAATTGCGAAGACGATCCAAGTAATAAAGGCCCAAGTTTCCTTTGGATCCCAACTCCAATATGATCCCCATGCTTCATTAGCCCATACTGCTCCTGAAAGAATACCTATGGTTAAAAAGATAAATCCTAGGCTAATCACACGATAACTCCAAAAATCTAATTGTTGAATCAATTGAGCCTTGTAATAATTCTTAGCATAAAAAATATTGTTTCTTTCATTCTTGTATTGGATTTCACCAAACGAAAATGACTCATTTAATTTTAATAAATTATTACTTTTAGAACTATAAAAAATCTTTCTAAATGTAATGACTAGAAGTGCTACTGATAATAATGATCCACAAAGAAGAGCCGCATAGCTTAATATCATCATACTTACGTGCATTATTAACCATTCCGATTGTAGAGCGGGTACTAATATTGTGGGTTTCCGTATTTCATTTAAAAGACCCGATGTAGCAAAACCTTGGGTAAAAATAGTACTTGAAGCAGTTATTGTGGTTAAATAATTTTTTCTTATTTTGAAATAAGGCACTATATGAATAAGGGAGAAACTCCATGAAAGAAAAATTAATGATTCATATAAATCACTTAGCGGGAAATGTCCCGAATAAATCCAACGGGTGAGCAATAATCCTGTTAGACATAAAAAAGTAGCTATCATTCCCTTTTCTGACGAATCATATGTTATGATTTCATTGCCAAATAAGGTTATCAAATGAATTGTAATTACAATTGAAACAATAGAAAAGGAAATATGAGTTAATATATGCTCTAAAGTTGAAAATATCATAAAAATGAAAAAAAAAGGGGGGGGAATCCCCATATAAATTTAATTAATAAATATAAATAGGGAATTTGATTTATTTTTATTATAGGATGTATTGGATCTCTTTTAGAAGATGGCATGCCGCCACTCGGACTCGAACCGAGATGCTCTAGCACTGCTTCCTAAGAGCAGCGTGTCTACCGATTTCACCATAGCGGCTTGCTCGAACTCATAATAGCCTATTTATATTCAATCGTCGAGATTGAATAAGTCAATTCACTCAAATAAGTTTTTTTAGTAAAGATTCAAGTAGTTTATATATTAGCCAATATATTAGTATTAGCCAAAAATAGAAAAATAGAATTCTTGCAACTAGAGAATTCTCACGAAAAAAACTTTTTTTTTTCATTTTTTACTTTTATTATTATTGTCATTATTAATTATTATTATTTCTGCTTTATCTGATGATTTCAGAAAAAAAAAAGAAATTTTATCAATGAATCTAAAATATGTCTATTTTTGACTACTCCAAATTGACACTTGTACATAATATCTCAACAATGAGGTTTTTTTATTGATTGGACTAAAAGTTGTAGATATATGATAAATATATTCCATATAGTAAATAAATGAAGAAGTAAGAAAGTTATCCAAAAATTTTTAACATGAAATCAATTAGTTTCAACAATTCATTAATTTTAACTAAAAATCTTATATCTGCCCTTCCCGAGAAAGAGAAAAATTTTTCATTATCATTATTGTAAAGGTCGATGGGGAAAATAAGACTCCCCACCACCAAAATCGGATTGAAAATATACTAAATACTAAAAAAAATAAAAATACAATATTTTTGATTTCTTTAGATTTCAGAAAATACAAGAATTTTTATTTTTATCTTATAAGAAAAGAATAAGATAAGATTAAAAGTCTAGGACTGCCAATTCTTTTATTATTTAATATAGAAATATAGATATAGATATTAACAAATATAGATAATTACTGATCCAATTTTTTGAGTCAAATCCATTCTGATTATTCCAATCTTTTAGGACTTAGTTGTTTGTCGTACAAAAAAACTTTTTGAATTCCCGGTAGAAAGAGATTTCCCTAATGACAAAGCTTTTAACGCTGCCCAATATCCTTTCCTTTTCCAAATATTTTTACGAATACGCTTTTTTGATATCGAAGTACGTTTTTTTGGAACTGCCATTTAAAAATGAAGAAGTTACTCATTGTTATAGTTGGATGTGAAAGACATCTATTGTTCAAAACCAATTATTTTTTCTTATTCATGATCTATTTTTTCTCTAAAAAAGATTCTCTTCATAAAAAAGAAATATAGATATATCTGTAAAAATTTGATCAAAAATGACTCGAAATAACATAAAAAATTTTTGATTCCATACACTATTCGTAAAACCAAAAATTTTTGGTTTGGAACTCTTAATTCTCGTTGTTTATATCTCAAAGTTATATCTTTAGAATCTGCTATGTGATAGAAATCAAACTTAATAAAATAAATAAAGAGCCTAAAAGACCTTTATTTTCGTCATTCTATTCTATACTTTATTTACATGTAATAAAATACCTCAAAGGATTGTAAACTTTTGCCTAAAAACGTGAGTCTTTTTTTAGTAATCTTTTTTTAGTAAAACTTGAGAAAAAATACACCTAAATTCCATTTTCAAATTCGAATGAGACTAGTAAGAAAGATCCGTTTTTTTGATAAAAAAAGTTCATTTTAGATCTATAATCTTCTAAACTTTACTAATAATTTGTTTTGATTGAAATGGAAAACAATCAATCCCATAATGAATTAGTTAATGAGTTGAAATAAAGTAACTAAAATAAAGAGTTTTTTCATTAGACCAATGACCTTAGTTAATCCTATAATTCATATAATTCATATCAACATCAGTACTCTTTTTAGCCTAAATTTTTAAGCTTGTTTTATTATTTTTATTAATTATTATTACGATTATTAATTATTACGAGAATTTCTCGTAATAATATAAATTTTCCTATTTCTATTTATATTCTTTTTATTTATATTTTATATATGGCACTTGGTCATATCATTTCTCCAATTGTAACTTCTTGTTTTGAATATTTAAACGATTTTGAAAAGACTCAAAATAAATACTAATATAAAATTATTAAATAAATTTAATAAATTAGTGCATATCCTTATTTTTTAGTGACTTTTTCGAAAGAGGTAAGATCCGGTGAATCGGAAACAATTAATTAAGAATAAAAAACTTTTTTTATGGAACAGACATATCAATATGCGTGGATAATACCTTTTCTTCCACTTCCAGTTCCTATGTTAATAGGGGTGGGACTTCTTCTTTTTCCGACGGCAACAAAAAATCTTCGCCGTATGTGGGCTTTTCAGAGCGTTTTATTGTTAAGTATAGTCATGATTTTTTCCATGAATCTGTCTATTCAGCAAATAAATAGCAGTTCTGTCTATCAATATGTATGGTCTTGGATTATCAATAATGATTTTTCTTTAGAATTAGGATACTTAATCGATCCACTTACTTCTATTATGTCAATATTAATCACTACTGTTGGAATTTTAGTTCTTATTTATAGTGATAATTATATGTCTCATGATCATGGATATCTGAGATTTTTTGCTTATATGAGTTTTTTCAGTACTTCCATGTTGGGATTAGTTACTAGTTCAAATTTGATACAAATTTATATTTTTTGGGAATTGGTTGGAATGTGTTCGTATCTATTAATAGGATTTTGGTTCACACGACCTGTTGCAGCAAAGGCTTGTCAAAAAGCGTTTGTAACTAATCGTGTTGGTGATTTTGGTTTATTATTAGGCATTTTGGGGTTTTATTGGGTAACAGGAAGTTTCGAATTTCGCGATTTATTCCAAATATTAAATAACTTGATTTCTACTAATGAGGTCAATTTTTTATTTGTTACTTTGTGCGCTGTTCTATTATTTGGCGGTGCTATTGCTAAATCTGCACAATTTCCCCTTCATGTATGGTTACCTGATGCAATGGAAGGGCCGACTCCTATTTCAGCTCTTATACATGCTGCTACGATGGTAGCAGCAGGAATTTTTCTTGTAGCTCGACTTATGCCTCTTTTCATAGTCATACCCCACATCATGAATTTTATCTCTTTTATAGGGATAATAACAGTTTTTTTAGGAGCTACTTTAGCTCTTGCTCAAAAAGACATTAAGAGGGGTTTAGCCTATTCTACAATGTCTCAATTGGGTTATATGATGTTAGCTATAGGTATGGGGTCTTATCGCAGTGCTTTATTTCATTTGATTACTCATGCTTATTCCAAAGCATTATTGTTTTTAGGATCGGGATCTGTTATTCATTCGATGGAAACTCTTGTTGGATATTGTCCAGAAAAAAGCCAGAACATGGTACTTATGGGAGGTTTAACAAAACATGTACCAATTACTAAAAATTCTTTTTTATTAGGTACACTTTCTCTTTGCGGTATTCCACCCCTTGCTTGTTTTTGGTCCAAAGATGAAATCCTTAATGATAGTTGGTTGTATTCACCTATTTTTGCAATAATAGCTTGGTCTACGGCGGGATTAACCGCATTTTATATGTGTCGGATTTATTTACTTACTTTTGAAGGACATTTAAACGTTCATTTTCAAAATTACAGTGGAAAAAGGAATACCCCCTTGTATTCAATATCTCTATGGGGTAAAGAAGGTTCAAAAATAACTAAAAAAAACTTTCCTTTGCTAAATTTATTAAAAATGAACAAGAATGAACGTCTTTCTTTTTTTTTTAATTCAAATCAAGTATATAAATTTGAGAAATTTGATGAGAATGTAAGAAATCCAATCCAACCCTTTCTTTATATTCCGAATTTTGGCAATACCAAGAGTTCTTTGTATCCTTATGAATCGGATAATACTATGTTATTTCCAATAATTATATTAATTCTATTTACTTTGTTCGTTGGATTTTTAGGAATTCCTTTTAATCAAGACGTGGATATATTAACCAAATGGCTAACCCCGTCTATAAATCTTTTACATAAAAATTCAAACAATTTAATAGATTGGTATGAATTTTCTAAAGATGCAGTTTTTTCAGTCAGTATAGCCTCTTTCGGAATATTGATAGCATTTTTTTTATATAAACCTGTTTATTCATCTTTTCAAAATTTG